AGGATCGAATCAAAATTTTAAAATTATTATTTGATGCAATTAGAACTGTTCCCAACGATAAAATGATTAAAAAAAAATCTATTGGAATAAAAGAAATTAATAAAAAAGTTCCTCGATGGTCATACAAATTAATCAACGATTTTGAACAACAGGAGGGGGAAACCGAAGAAACTGTGGTAGAGGATCATCAGATTCGTTCAAGAAAATCCAAACGTGTAGTGATTTTTACTGATAACCAACAAAATACTGATGCTTATACTAATACCAAAGAAACTAATAATACTGATCAAACAGGCGAAGTTGCTTTGATACGTTATTCCCAACAATCGGATTTTCGTCGAGACATAATCAAAGGCTCCATGCGCGCTCAAAGACGTAAAACAGTTACTTGGAAACTCTTTGAAGCAAATGCGCATTCCCCTCTTTTTTTGGACCGAATAGACAAATCTTTTTTTTTTTTTTTTGATATTTCTGAACGGATGAAAAAAATTTTTAGAAATTGGATGTGGAAAAACACAGAATTCACAATTTCTAATTATACAGAGAAAAAGACAAAAGAAAGCGCGAAAAAAAAAGAGGAGGACAAAAAAGAAGAAGACAAAAGAAAGGAGAAAGTGCGTATACAAATAGCGGAAGCCTGGGATAGTATTTTACTTGCTCAAGTAATGAGAGGTTTTTTATTAGTAACCCAATCAATTCTTAGAAAATATATTATATTACCTTCATTGATAATAGCTAAAAATATCGTCCGTATACTATTATTTCAATTTCCGGAATGGTATGAGGACTTAAAGGATTGGAATAGAGAAATGCATGTTAAATGTACCTATAACGGCGTTCAATTATCAGAAAAAGAATTTCCAAAAAACTGGTTAACAGACGGCATTCAGATCAAGATCCTATTTCCTTTTCGTCTTAAACCTTGGCACAGATCTAAGTTACGAGCCCCTTATAACGATCCAATGAAAAAGCAAGGTCAAAAAAATGATTTTTGTTTTTTAACAATTTTTGGAATGGAAGCTGAACTACCTTTTGGTTCTCCCAGAAAAAAACTTTCATTTTTTGAACCGATTTTAAAAGAACTCAAAAAAAAAATTAAAAAATTGCAAAAGAAATGTTTTATAATTCTAGGAATTTTAAAAGAACAAACAAAATTGTTTCTAAATGTCTCAAAAAAACCAAAAAAATGGATCATTAAAAACATTCTGTTTATAAAAGAAATAATAAAAGAACTCTCAAAAATAAACCCAATTATATTATTTGGATTGAGAGAAATAGAAGTATATGAATTGAGTGAAATTAAAAAAGATTCAATAATCAGTAATCGGATGATTCAGGAATCGTCCATTCAAATTAGATCTCAGGATTGGACAAATTATTCATTAACAGAAAAAAAAATGCAAGATCTGACTGATAGAATAAACACCATCATAAATCAAATAGAAAAAATTACAAAAGACAAGAAAAAGGGATTTATAACTTCAAATAGAAATTTGAGTTCTAACAAAATAAGTTATGATGATAAAAGATTGGAATCACAAAAAAATATTTGGCAGATATTAAAAAGAAGAACTGCTCGATTAATCCGTAAATCCCATTATTTTATAATATTTTTCATTGAAAAGATATACATAGATATCTTTCTATCTATGATTAATATTCCTAGTATCAATACACAACTTTTTCTTGAATCAACAAAAAAAATTATTAATAAAAACATTAACAGTAATGAAGCAAATCAAGAAAGAATTAATAAAACAAATCAAAGTTTAATTAAATTTATTTCGATTATAAAAGAGTCACTTTCTAATACTAATATTAGTCTTAATTCAAAGACTTTTTTTGACTTATCTTACTTTTCACAAGCATATGTATTTTACAAATTATCACAAACCAAACTTATTAAGTTAGAGAAATTGAAATCCGTATTTCAATATAATGGAACCCCCCTTTTTCTTAAGAATGAAATAAAGGATTTTTTTGTTGTAAGACAAGAACTATTTCATTCCGAATTAAGACCTAAGAATCTTCGCAATTCTGGAATGAATCAATGGACAAATTGGTTAAGGAGTCATTATCAATATCAATGTGATGTATCTCAAATTAAATGGTCTAGAGTAGTACCACAAAAATGGCGAAATATATTGAACTGTATAGCTCAAAATAAAGATTTATATAAAGATTTGTGTGATTTATATGAAAAAGATGAATTAATTCACTACGAAAAAAAAACAAAAATTGAAACGGATTTATTATTGAATCAAAAGGATAATTTTAAAAAACAATATAGATATGATCTTTTAGCATATAAATCTATAAATTCTGAAACTAAGAAGTACTCTTCAATTTATGGATCACCATTACAAGTAAAAACGAACCAAGATATTTTTTATAATTACAACACACATAAACAAAAATCATTTAATATGGTAGAAATGGTAGAAGATGATATTCGAGATATGGATAAAAATACGGATAGAAAATTTTTTGATTGGAGAATTCTCGATTTTTGTCTTAAAACGAAGGTCGATATTGAGGCCTGGATCAATATTGATACTGACACTAACAGTAATAAATATACTAAGACTAGGGTTAATAAGTATCAAATAATTGATAAAATCAATAATAAGAGTCTTTTTTATCTCACACTTCAGCAAGATCAAAAAATCAACCTATCCAATCAAAAACCCCTTTTGGATTGGATGGGAATGAATGAAGAAATACTAAGTCGTCCCATATCAAATCTGGAACTTTGGTTCTTGCCAGAATTTGTGAGACTTTATAATACGTATAAAATGAAACCGTGGGTTATACCAATTAAATTACTACTTTTTAATTCTAATATAAAAAAAAATGCTAGTGAAAACAAAAGCATCACTGGAAATAAAAAAAGAGATCCTTTTATATCAATATCGTCGAATGAAAAAAAATCTCTTGAATTAGAAAACAGAAATCAAGGAGAAAAAGAATCCATGGGCCAAGCAGATCTTAAATCATCTCTTTCAAACCAAGAAAAAGATGTTGAAGAAGATTATACGGGATCGGACATGAAAAAACATAGAAATAAAAAGCAATACAAGATCAATACAAAAGCGGAGTTTGATTTCTTCCTAAAAAGGTATTTGTATTTTCAATTGAGATGGGATGATTCTTTAAATAAAAAAATAATCAATAACATCAACGTATATTGTCTCCTGCTTAGACTGATAAATCCAAGAGAAATTACTATATCCTCTATTCAAAGGGGCGAAATGAGTCTGGATATTTTGACGATTCAGAAAGATGTAACTCTTACAGAATTTATTAAAAGGGGATTTTTGATTATTGAACCAATTCGTCTAGCTATAAAAAATGATGGAAAATTTATTATGTATCAAACCCTCGGTATTTCATTAGTTCATAAAAGTAAACATCAAATAAATCAAAGATACCGAGAAAAAAAACATGTTGATAAGAATTCTGATGAAGTCATTACAAAACATCAAAAGATGACGGGAAATAGATATAAAAAAAATTATGATTTGTTTGTTCCTGAAAATATTTTATCGCCTAGACGTCGTAGAGAATTGCGAATTCTAATTTGTTTAAATTCTAAGAATAGACATAGAAAGGCATCTTTTTGTAATGGGAATGAGGTAAACAGTCAAGTTGTGGATAAAAGCAAAAAATATAAAAAAAAACTTATAAAATTAAAGCTATTTCTTTGGCCCAATTATCGATTAGAAGATTTAGCTTGTATGAATCGTTATTGGTTTAATACGAATAATGGCAGTTGTTTCAGTATGGTAAGGATACATATGTATCCGCGATTGAAAATTCATTAATAGTACATTTTTCCTATATTTCCCATACCATATCTGGTCTATGACGACAAAGAGATGCACGCATACATTGTCTTACATTCCATTCTGATACATGATACTAATTCAATGACATATCAATTAGATCTAGAATGAACAAAATTTTATTATTTTAGGTCTAAACTTTTATCTTTTGTGAGTGAAGAAACCAACCATACTTTTTTATCCCCTTTCAAATCCAATTTTAAAATGAAAATAGGATTGAGTAAGTTTTATTAAATTAAAAAAATTAGAAATTAATAACGAAATACAAATTTTTGTATATACCAAATAAAAATTAGGGGCATTATTATTACTGATCAATAAAGATATCTATCAATAAAAAATATCTTAAAATAAAAAGAGGGGGGGAGAGAAGATTTCAGTTTATGGTAAAAAATTCATTCATCTCAGTTATTTCACAAGAAGAAAAAGACGAAAACAGAGGATCTGTTGAATTTCAAATAGTTAGTTTCACCAATAGGATACGAAGACTTACTTCACATTTACAATTACACAAAAAAGACTATTTATCTCAGAGAGGTTTACGTAAAATTCTGGGAAAACGCCAACGATTACTGTCTTATTTGTCAAAGAAAAATAGAATATGTTATAAAGAATTAATTAATCGGTTGGATATTCGGGAGTCAAAAACTCGTTAATTTTATTTTTATAAAGGCATTTTGAATTATTTGATTTATTAGATCTTGAATTTTAATGAACTTTTTTTCGTTTTCAGCAATTCATGAAAGAATGAATCGAGGAAAAACCTATGAATATACCGGCTACAAGAAAAGACCTCATGATAGTCAATATGGGCCCCCACCACCCATCAATGCATGGTGTTCTTCGACTCATCATTACTCTAGATGGTGAAGATGTTATTGACTGTGAACCAATATTGGGTTATTTACACCGAGGAATGGAAAAAATTGCGGAAAATCGAACAATTATACAATATTTGCCTTATGTAACACGGTGGGATTATTTAGCTACTATGTTCACAGAAGCAATAACTGTAAACGGACCGGAACAGTTGGGAAATATTCAAGTACCTAAAAGAGCCAGCTATATCAGAATAATTATGTTGGAGTTGAGTCGTATAGCTTCTCATCTGTTATGGCTCGGTCCTTTTATGGCGGATATTGGTGCACAAACTCCCTTTTTCTATATTTTCAGAGAAAGAGAATTAGTATATGATCTATTCGAAGCTGCCACCGGTATGAGAATGATGCATAATTATTTTCGTATCGGAGGAGTAGCGGCCGATCTACCTCATGGCTGGATAGATAAATGTTTGGATTTCTGCGATTATTTTTTAACAAGAGTTGCTGAATATCAAAAACTTATTACACGAAATCCTATTTTTTTAGAACGAGTCGAGGGAGTAGGCATTATTGGTAGAGAGGAAGTAATAAATTGGGGTTTATCGGGACCAATGCTGCGAGCTTCCGGAATACAATGGGATCTTCGTAAAGTTGATCATTATGAATGTTACGACGAATTTGATTGGGAAGTACAGTGGCAAAAAGAAGGAGATTCATTGGCTCGTTATCTAGTCCGAATTGGTGAAATGATAGAATCCGTAAAAATTATTCAACAGGCCCTGGAAGGAATTCCAGGGGGACCCTATGAGAATTTAGAAATACGATACTTTGATAGAGAAAGGAATCCGGAATGGAATGATTTTGAATATCGATTTATTAGTAAAAAGCCGTCTCCTACATTTGAATTGCCGAAACAAGAACTTTATGTGAGAGTAGAAGCCCCAAAGGGAGAATTGGGAATTTTTCTCATAGGGGATCAGGGTGGTTTTCCTTGGAGATGGAAAATCCGCCCGCCGGGTTTTATCAATTTGCAAATTCTTCCGCGGTTAGTTAAAAGAATGAAATTGGCTGATATTATGACGATACTAGGTAGTATAGATATCATTATGGGAGAAGTTGATCGTTGAAATGATAATTGATACACCGGAAGTACAAGATATCGATTCTTTTTCTAGATTAGAATTTTTTAAAGAGGTTTATGGAATTCTATGGGTTCTTGTTCCTATTTTGACTCTTGTAGTGGGAATCACAATAGGCGTACTGGTAATTGTATGGTTAGAAAGAGAAATATCGGCAGGGATACAACAACGTATTGGACCTGAATACGCCGGCCCTTTGGGAGTTCTTCAAGCTCTAGCAGATGGGACAAAACTACTTTTCAAAGAAAATCTTTTTCCATCTAGGGGGGATACTCGTTTATTCAGTATCGGGCCATCCATAGCAGTCATATCAATTTTAGTAAGCTATTCAGTAGTTCCTTTTGGATATCACCTTGTTTTAGCGGATCTCAATATCGGTGTTTTTTTATGGATTGCCATTTCCAGTATTGCTCCAATTGGACTTCTTATGTCGGGATACGGGTCAAATAATAAATATTCCTTTTTAGGCGGTCTACGAGCTGCTGCTCAATCGATTAGTTATGAAATACCATTAACTTTATGTGTGTTATCAATATCTCTACGTGCGATTCGTTGATACATAGACATAAACTTTTCTCTATTCCTTCCTTTCAAGGAAAGGGTTGGAATGGATTGAGTAGATATCTTAATTTTTTTTTTTATTCATTATTCGGGTTGATGAACTAAATCAAATAGTTATATGAGTGAAAGAAAACAGCTTATATATAAATTCGCAGTAAAAAGATTGATTCTCATTTTCTATGTATAAGAGTTAGAGAGTTAAGCGGAAATAAACAGAAGAGACCGTTTCCCCCAAGATTGGTTGATTAGTCATCCTGACTTGAAGCGGGTTCAAAAGATCAACCGTATTGAGTTTTCACTATCATTTTTATGTATTAGCATAACGGGGGATTGAGCAAAAACGAGTGGATGGTTAGAAACACGAACATATGTAAAGGATTAGTAATGTATATTATGTAAATTCTCCAAAAGGACATTTTTACATAATATACAAACAAAGAATACTAATTGGGGCTTGAAGTTGGTAGAAATGATCAGGCAGTACTCCCCATGACACGATTCCAATCCAGAGTATACTCCTATCCACCGATTTAATAAATAACTATTCGAAACGAAATAATCCTTTACTTTATTTTGAAAGCCCTCTTTTTCTCAGAAATAGAAAGAAGAATAGGAACGAAAAAAAAAAAAAAAGATATACTTTATTTATTCTTTGTTACTTTTATTCTTTCCCATATACATATTAATAGATATATAATTTGTGTCATAATTCATTAATTAATATAGAATTTTTTTTTCGTACGTGAAACCAACGGGTTATTGATATTTTTACAAGAAGTATTTTATTGAACAGTTAAGTTATTACTGAACAAAGAAGAATTGAAATTATTATTGAAATTATTAAATTAAAGAAAGGATGAGATCAATTCAGAAGTACTTTTTTTATTTAATTTTGAATTAAAATAATTATAACAGACAGAATTCAATTGGTCTAATTTGGGACCGGCCGATAGTTATCCATCCTACAAACATATCAAGATTCAAAAAAGAATACTGACGCGGTCCCTATATTTATTTCTGGCCTTCAAGGAGCCGTATGAGGTGAAAATCTCATGTACGGTTCTGTAATAGCGATGGTAACAGTGATGGTATCACCGACTATAATTATCTAACAGTTCAAGTACAATTGATATTGTTGAGGCGCAATCAAAATATGGTTTTTGGGGATGGAATTTGTGGCGTCAGCCTATAGGGTTTATCATTTTTATTATTTCTTCCCTAGCAGAATGTGAGAGATTACCTTTTGATTTACCAGAAGCAGAAGAAGAGTTAGTAGCAGGTTATCAAACCGAATACTCGGGTATAAAATTTGGGTTATTTTATGTTGCTTCCTATCTAAACCTATTGGTTTCTTCATTATTTGTAACAGTTCTTTACTTGGGAGGTTGGAATATATCTATTCCGGACATATATGTTTCTGAGCTTTTTGAAATAAATAAAACATGTGGAGTTTTTGGAGCGATAATTGGTATCTTTATTACATTAGCTAAAACTTATTTGTTCTTGTTCATTCCTATCACAACAAGATGGACTTTACCGAGGCTAAGAATGGACCAACTATTGAATCTTGGATGGAAATTTCTTTTACCTATTTCTCTCGGTAATCTATTATTAACAACTTCTTTCCAACTCTTTTCACTGTAAAGTAACATTCTATATTCACAACGTGTCTCAAACAAGAGAAATAAACAAACATAAAACTATTCATATATATATTAACGATATGTTCTCTATGGTAACTGGGTTCATGAATTATGGTCAACAAACAGTACGAGCTGCAAGGTACATTGGTCAAAGTTTCATGATTACTTTATCCCACGCAAATCGTTTACCCGTAACTATTCAATATCCTTATGAAAAATCAATCACCGCGGAGCGTTTCCGCGGTCGAATCCATTTTGAATTTGATAAATGTATTGCTTGTGAAGTATGCGTTCGTGTATGTCCTATAGATCTACCCGTTGTTGATTGGAAATTGGAAACCGATATTCGCAAGAAACGGCTGCTTAATTACAGTATTGATTTCGGAGTCTGTATATTTTGTGGTAATTGCGTTGAGTATTGTCCAACGAATTGTTTATCAATGACTGAAGAATATGAACTTTCTACTTATGATCGTCACGAATTGAATTATAATCAAATTGCTTTGGGTCGTTTACCAATGTCAGTAATTGACGATTATACAATTCGAACAATTTTGAATTCGCCTCAAATAAATAAGTAAATCTCTTATTAACGAATAATTTAGAATTACTTTACTAATAACTAATATAGAAGGAATTTAGGTTTCTTTCGTGTTGTTTGGTCAATAACTACAAATACCAACTATTGATTGGTTGGTAAGAAACGCGTCTTAATTTGGATTGAAAATCCATTAATTAATATATCCATAATTGTTTTAAAATATATCGTTTAGAATTAGAACGACTCTTTCAGATAAAGAATGAAATTAGTCCAATAATAGTACTCACATTTTTTCATATCCCTTAGTATTTATTTACTTAGGATTAAATTAGGAATTGCTCAAAAATCATAAAAAAAAAAATTTCTGGTCGGGTCTCAATAAGGTCATGAAAAACATTTCTATTTATTTATCTCTTATTTTACATATAATGGATTTGCCCGGACCAATACATGATTTTCTTTTAGTCTTTCTGGGATCGGTTCTTATACTAGGAGGTATGGGGGTGGTATTATTTACCAACCCCATTTATTCTGCCTTTTCGTTGGGACTGGTTCTTGTTTGTATATCCTTATTCTATATTCTATTAAACTCTTATTTTGTAGCTGCTGCACAACTCCTTATTTACGTGGGAGCTATAAATGTTTTAATCGTATTTGCTGTGATGTTCATGAATGGTTCAGAATATTACAAAGATTTGAATCTTTGGACCATTGGGGATGTGGTTACTTTGCCAGTTTGTACAAGTATTTTTGTTTTACTCATGATTATTATTACGGATACGTCATGGTACGGAATTATTTGGACTACAAGATCAAACCAGATTATAGAGCAAGATTTGATAAGTAATAGTCAACAAATTGGAATTCATTTATCAACAGATTTCTTTCTTCCATTTGAATTCGTTTCGATAATTCTTTTAGCCGCTTTGATAGGTGCAATTGCCGTGGCGCGACAGTAAAAAATTTATAGAATTAGCAATGCACATTAAACTCTGTTCGGTTTTATTACATTACATTTATTTCCCTTTAATTAAAGATTGTTTATGTCTAAAATAGAAATTATTCAATCTATTCTATTAACACTAGAAAATCTGCCTTTGTTCCGTACTTTTTTTTATTCTAGTCAATTGAATCTGTTGAATTGTTGTTCAGTTCATATTGAAATGAATCGAAATTGATAAGGAGTTGGTCAATGATGCTCGAACATGTACTTGTTTTGAGTGCCTACTTATTTTCTATCGGTATCTATGGATTGATCACGAGCCGGAATATGGTTAGAGCCCTTATGTGTCTTGAACTTATACTGAATGCGGTTAATATGAATTTCGTAACATTTTCTGATTTTTTTGATAGTCGCCAATTAAAAGGAAATATTTTCTCAATTTTTGTTATAGCTATTGCAGCCGCTGAAGCAGCTATTGGCCCGGCTATTGTTTCATCAATTTATCGTAACAGAAAATCAACTCGTATCAATCAATCGAATTTGTTGAATAAGTAGTATTAATCATATAAATTCTAATATTCATAAATTAGAATTACCATGACCATACATTACGTAATAATACATGTTTTCAAAAATGTAAGAAATTAAAGTATCTTGGCTCTATCGCATGAGTCAATCCAGAAGTAGATTGATTAGAAAAATTATGATAAATTATTGATTCATCTGGTGTCTAAATATATGATTCATTTACAAGTTTACTAGATCGAAACTTTCTGACATTCAAAAATTTATAGATCCAAATGTCACATTCAGTAAAGATTTATGATACGTGTATAGGGTGTACTCAATGCGTGCGCGCCTGCCCAACGGATGTATTAGAAATGATACCTTGGGACGGGTGTAAAGCTAAGCAAATTGCTTCTGCTCCAAGAACAGAGGACTGTGTCGGTTGTAAGAGATGTGAATCCGCCTGTCCGACAGATTTCTTGAGTGTTCGAGTTTATTTATGGCATGAAACAACTCGAAGTATGGGTCTGGCTTATTAATACGTTCCAGAAAACCCTACTTGAATACATTTGATTTTTTTACCTTTACCGACAAAAACCCGCGCTCAAAAACTATTTATTTTGAGCACGGGTTTTTCTGGTCCAAGTTTATCTTGTTTTTACCATGAATAATTTTCCTTGGTTAACGCTAGTTGTAGTTTTGCCAATATTCGCGGGTTCCTTAATTTTCTTTCTCCCTCATAGAGGAAATAAGATAATGCGTTGGTATACTATAGGTATATGCATAATAGAACTCCTTCTAACAACCTATGCATTCGGTTATCGTTTCCAATTGGATGATCCATTAATGCAACTGACAGAGGATTATAAATGGATCGATTTTTTTGATTTTTACTGGAGATTGGGAATAGATGGAATTTCTATAGGACCCATTTTACTGACAGGATTTATCACAACTTTAGCTACTTTAGCGGCTCGGCCGATTACTCGAGATTCCCGACTATTCCATTTTCTGATGTTAGCAATGTATAGCGGTCAAATAGGACCATTTTCTTCTCGAGACCTTTTACTTTTTTTCATCATGTGGGAGTTAGAATTAATTCCAGTTTATCTACTTCTATCCATGTGGGGGGGAAAGAAACGTTTGTATTCAGCTACAAAATTTATTTTGTACACTGCAGGAAGTTCCGTTTTTTTATTAATGGGAGTTTTGGGTATTGGTTTATATGGTTCCAATGAACCAACATTAAATTTTGAAACATCAGCTAATCAATCGTATCCTGTAGCACTGGAAATAATATTCTATATTGGATTTCTTATTGCTTTTGCTGTCAAATCACCGATCATACCCTTACATACATGGTTACCAGACACCCATGGAGAGGCACATTACAGTACTTGTATGCTTTTAGCCGGAATCTTATTAAAAATGGGAGCGTATGGATTGGTTCGGATCAATATGGAATTATTACCCCACGCCCATTCTATATTCTCTCCCTGGTTGATTATAGTAGGCACAATTCAAATAATCTATGCAGCTTCAACATCTCCCGGTCAGCGTAATTTAAAAAAAAGAATAGCCTACTCTTCTGTATCTCATATGGGTTTCATAATTATAGGAATTGGTTCTATAAGCGATACAGGACTCAACGGAGCCATTTTACAAATAATCTCTCACGGATTTATTGGCGCTGCGCTTTTTTTCTTGGCCGGAACGAGTTATGATAGAATACGTCTTGTTTATCTCGACGAAATGGGCGGAATGGCTATCGCAATTCCAAAAATATTCACGACTTTCAGTATCTTATCAATGGCTTCTCTTGCATTACCGGGCATGAGCGGTTTTGTTGCCGAATTGTTAGTTTTTTTTGGAATACTTACTAGTCAAAAATATCTTTTAATGACAAAAATATTAATTACTTTTGTAATGGCAATTGGAATGATATTAACTCCTATTTATTCATTATCTATGTTACGCCAGATGTTCTATGGATACAAGCTTTTTAATGCCCCAAACTCTTATTTTTTTGATTCTGGACCGCGAGAATTATTTGTTTCGATCTCTATCCTTTTACCTGTAATAGGTATTGGTGTTTATCCCGATTTCGTTTTATCATTATCAGTTGACAAGGTCGAAGCTATTATATCCAATTATTTTTTTCGATAGTTTTTGTGAGTAAACCAAAAAATGAAACTGAAATCCCATGATTTAAAAAATGGTTGATTGTACAATAAAAAAATGAGTCTTTTATATTCTTTTAAGTAAAATAAATAAATTGGAATTCTATTATAACTAGATATCTTTTGAATTTGTGAGAACCATTTGAATCAAGTAATGGAAATGATTCAAATGGTTCTTGATTGTTTACATGAAGTTTTCGTATATATACCTGTATGCCGTCCTATGTTTATATTCGTCAAGTCTTTTATTCAATTAGATGTTAATGTAAATGAACCATAACTATGCAACCCTATTCCTAATAGATTAACCCCAAAATAGCATATCCAAATTATAAGAAAGCCCATTGAGGCCACAATTGCAGAATTTACACTTTCAAAATTTTTATTTGTTCTAATATGTAAATAAATAGCGAATATGGTCCAAGTAATAAATGCCCAAGTCTCCTTTGGATCCCAATTCCAATATGATCCCCATGCTTCATTAGCCCATACTGCTCCCGAAAGAATACCTACGGTTAAAAGGATAAACCCTAGACTAATAATACGATAACTCCAACGATCCAATTGTTGAATCAATTGATACCTGTAATAATTTTGAGACGAAATAAAAGAAGTGTTTCGTAAGACATTGTTTCTTTCGTTCACATATTGAATCTCACTAAAGTAAACTGACTCATTTTCTAAATTATTGCTTTTCCTAAAAATCCTTATGAATTTTCGAAATGTAATGACTAGAAGAGCTAGTGATAATAATGATCCACACAAAAGAGCTGCATAGCTCAATACCATCATACTTACGTGCATCATTAACCAATGGGATTGGAGAGCGGGTACTAATATCGCGGATTGATGCATTTCAGTTAAAAGACCCGAAGTTGCAAAACCTTGAGTAAAAATAGCACTTGGCGCGGTTATTGCGCTAAAATGGTTTTTATGTTTTTTAAAATACGGAATAATATGAATAAAGGAAAAACTCCACGAAAGAAAAATTAATGATTCATATAAATCACTTAATGGTAAATGCCTCAAATACATCCAACGAGTAACTAATAATCCTGTTATGCAGAAAAAAGTAGCTATCATCCCCTTTTCTGACGAATCATCTAGTCCTACGATTTCATCGACTAATAAAATTATCAAATGAATTGTAATTACAATTGAAACGATCGAAAAGGATATATGAGTTAATATATGCTCTAAAGTTGAAAATATCATAAAAATTATTAAATTAATAAGGGCGTCCCTCAATTATAGGAATTGAAATCGGGAATTGAATTCATTATAGGACTTACTCTTTTAGAAGATGCCATGCCGCCACTCGGACTCGAACCGAGATGCTCTAGCACTGCTTCCTAAGAGCAGCGTGTCTACCGATTTCACCATAGCGGCTTATTCGAAATCATAATAACCTATTTTTATTCAATCGTCGAGCTTGAAGGAGTTAATTCAATCCAATATTTTTTTTTAGGAAACCATTCAAATTGATGAATAAAAACTTGTTTCAAAATTAGGGATTAAAACGTTTTCGTTAACGTTAATAATATTGATTTTTCTTATTATTATCTTTTTATTTAGTTATTTAGTATTTTAGGATGTCAATTTTATTTAACTGAACTAACAATGTATTTTTTCGTCGGCTATTACTTTATGCTCTCCTAAAACTAAAATGTAACAGTTGTAACTAGATAATTTTTACTTCAATCCCTGGATATAAGTAAAAAAAATGTTCTGCCTCGTTTGCATTTTTTAATGATTAATTTCTTTTATCATTTATTTTATTAATCTAAAATAAAAAATTAATTTTATCGATTAATAAAAAAATAGAATTTTTATATAACACAATTTCAGCGATACACTCAAAAGATTTATGTAAATATTTGCATAGTTAGGTTGCGTTAGGATTTTTTGTTGTGTAGAGAGTTTGCGTTAAGATTTAGCAAACCCATTAAGTTAGGTATTTGGGATGGTCGTATCAATCATATAAAAAAATTTCGTATAGAAATTGTACCGTACTTCAAAATATTTTCTAAATTTTTTAATAATTTTTTAATTAATATATATATATTATATCTTGATCGATCTTCCAATCGAAACATAGGATCTAAAATAGATCACTCAAAATTGGCGCATTCGTCATATAACTACCTAAAAATGTAAAATATAACTACCTAAAAATGTAAACGGGACTTTTATTAATTTAATTGGGTTTAAGGAATTTATATAGTGATAATAATTTCTAAAACCCCAAATAATGGTTTAAAAGATTATAAAAAACATTTTAAACTTAATCAATTAGTTTCAACGACCTCTTCTTTATAATATAAAATCAAAAATATAACTAAAAAAAAATTAATATAACTAAAAAAAAATTCTTTTTATTATTGAGTAAGGGCGATGGGGAAAGTGATAATCCCCATCCGGAAAATGATAAAACATACTAAAATGAAAGGCGAAACCTTGCGCTTGCGTTTACCCTTTTTTCAAACAAAAAAGTACCATTAGAATTCAGTAGACAACAGAATTCTTATCTATATCAGAAACGAAAGAAAAATTTGGCTTCAAATTAAAGTAAAACAAATTCAATTTTAGATTCGTTTAAATTAAAACATTATGAGACTAATTCTTTTTTATTTATTTTATTTTTAATGTATATTGTTTATATTGTAATTTATCTTATATATTCATATTTATTCTTTTACTATACTATTATGATGTTAATATTAATTCTAATTGATAAATATTATTTAGAATTTTTATAACTTATAAATCTTATAAATAAACTATAAACAAAATTATATCACTTTATTAGTTATTAGAACGATTCAGATTATTTATTTGTTACACAAAAAAAACTTTTAGAACTCCCGGTAGAAAGAGATTTCGCTAACGAAAAAGCTTTCAATGCTGCCCTATATCCCTTCCTTTTCCAAATATTTTTACGAATACGTTTTTTTGAAATAGAGGTGCGCTTTTTTGGAACTGCCATTAAAAAGTTATAATAGGTTTTTCGGTTGGATGTGAAAGACATCTATTGTTCAAAATCAATTGTTCTTTACTATTCTCTATCTATTTTTTCTCTAAATTAGACTCCAAAAAAAAAAGGGGGGTAAAACTCCCATAAAATATTAATAAGAACGATAAGGTACACTATGCCAAATAGATTGAAGTTGATAAAAAAAAAAAAAATAATAATAAAAAAAAAAAAAAAAAGAAAGATTGTCCGTTTCGTTTTCTTTCTATTTTCGTCGTGTTACATTTATACATGTAATAAAAAAATCTAAAAGTTTAATAACCCAACCCTTCTCCCGCTTAATTAAAAAATAAAAAACTTTAATAATTTTTTCTATTATATTAATTAATTTAATATTAATTTAATTGTTCAAGCTCGAAGAAAGAGTCCACAAAATTTTAATTATCAAATGAGAATTTTAATTATCAAATGAGACTAGTAGTTAATCTGTTAAAGGATACAAAATACATAATTTAAAGGCATTTTATTTGCCACCTTTTTTTTCCGTAAAATTAAAGTGTTGGATATCATAGCATTTCCTACAAATAGCTTTTATTGTAATGGAAGACAAACAATTAGTTACAAAACAAATTGGTTAATGATTCTAAATAACCGAATTACAATAAATAGTTTTAGTTATGGGCTTTATGATTCATATCAAATACTGTTTTTGGTATAATTATTTATCCTTGTTCTATAATTATTTATCCTTGTTCTATAGATATAAAAAAATTATTGTAATACGTAATAATTAAAATGAAAATTCTAATTTTCATTTTTTATCTTCATAAAATTTTATTTAAAAATTTGAATTTAATATTAACAATTCAGTATTAATAAAATTAGTATTTATTTTTCACTAGTGACTTATTTATATCATTTGAATTTATATCATTTGACCAATTATAACCTCTTGATTTTAAATATTTGAAGTAGTTTGGAAAGATTCAGAATAATTAAGGCTAGAAAATTCTATTTAAGTTTTATTTTATATATCTTAATTTTTTTTTATTAACCGACCACAAACGAAATAAGAACCGGTGACTCAGAAACAATTAATTAAGATAATTTTTTTTTTTTTTTTTTTATGGAATATACATATCAATATTCATGGATTATACCTTTCATTCCACTTCCAGTTCCTATCTTAATTGGAACAGGACTTCTACTTTTTCCAACGGCAACAAAAAATCTTCGCCGTATGTGGGCTTTTCCTAGTGTTTTATTATTAAGTATAGTTATGGTTTTTTCAGCCCTTTTTTCTATTCAGCAAATAAATAATAATTCTGTCTATCAATATGTATGGTCTTGGACCATCAATAATGATTTTTCTTTAGAATTTGGCTGCTTGGTTGATCCACTTACTTCTATTATGTCGATATTAATCACTACTGTTGGAATTATGGTTCTTATTTATAGTGACAATTATATGTCTCATGATCAGGGATATTTGAGATTTTTTGCTTATATGAGTTTTTCCAATACTTCAATGTTGGGATTAGTTACTAGTTCTAATTTGATACAAATTTATATTTTTTGGGAATTAGTTGGAGTGTGTTCTTATCTATTAATAGGTTTTTGGTTCACACGACCCAGTGCCGCGAATGCTTGTCAAAAAGCGTTTGTAACTAATCGTGTCGGGGATTTTGGTTTATTATTAGGAATTTTGGGTTTTTATTGGATAACAGGTAGTTTCGAATTTCGGGATTTGTTTGAAATATTCAATAACTTGGTTTATAATAATGAAGTTAATTTTTTATTTGTTACTTTATGCGCCTCCCTATTATTTGCCGGCGCTGTTGCTAAATCCGCCCAATTTCCCCTTCATGTATGGTTACCTGATGCCATGGAAGGGCCTACCCCCATTTCGGCTCTTATACATGCCGCTACTATGGTAGCAGCAGGAATTTTTCTTGTAGCTCGGCTTCTTCCTCTTTTCATAGTTATACCTTACATTCTAAATCTAATAGCTTTGATAGGTATAATAACATTATTTTTAGGAGCCACTTTAGCTCTTGCTCAAAAAGATATTAAGAAAAGCTTAGCTTATTCTACAATGTCTCAATTGGGTTATATGATGTTAGCTCTAGGTATGGGGTCTTATCGAGCTGCTTTATTTCATTTGATTACTCATGCTTATTCGAAGGCATTGTTGTTCTTAGGATCTGGATCAATTATTCATGCGATGGAAGCTATTGTTGGATATTCTCCAGATAAAAGTCAGAATATGGTTCTTATGGGCGGTTTAAGAAAACATGTACCAATTACAAAAACTGCTTTTTTATTGGGTACACTTTCTCTTTCTGGTAT